TCTCTAGCATGACTACTTGATGAAATGTGGAGGAAAGTGGGATAAATGGCTGATACTACTGGAAGGATTCCTCTTTGGATAATAGGTACTGTAACTGGTATTCCTGTGATCGGTTTAATTGGTATTTTCTTTTATGGTTCATATTCCGGATTGGGTTCATCCCTGTAGTAATTGGCTGAACTGAGTTTTTGAAATGAAAGTGCAAGAAGTCAACAGGACCTCCTCTCGTCAAAGAAAGAGGGTGTCCTGTTGACTTCTTAATAATCATAATATTTTTTATTCGTATAAATGAAAAAATGGAGAACTTTTTTCGATGTTTCAAAAAACTCCATTTCATTTTTTTCTGATGAGATTTTTGAAAAATAAACTTCATTAATTGATTCAAAACATCTCTTCCTCGATAATATCTGTCGATACTTTCAAAGTTAAAATAAGGAAAACAAAAAAAAAGAAAGAAGGAATCACTTGATTTCCTTTTTCTGGGTGGCACAATATAAATATAAAAATAAAAATATAATTAATTATATTAATAATAATAATAATTATAATAATAATAATAATAATAATAATAATAATATATTTAATTTTTAATTATATTGTAATATATTACTATTTGAATATTCTATATTTTCTATATTTATATTTATTTTTCTATATATTTTTTCTATCGATCAGATATCATGCGAACCGAACCCTTTCTATACTAAAAGAATCTGACTCTAATTTTTACTATCTAATATTTTTCAAGGTTCCATTTTTTTATAAACAAGTTTTCTATTTGCTCAATAAAATTCCCTCTCTTTTTTGTTTGTCCACTATTCTACCACTTCTTATATGTTATATGCAATAAATAAAAAAGATATTATATGTCATAAAGGTTCTAATAAAAACTCGGAAAAAATCTAAACTAAGAATAGGATTCTTTGAGGAACGAGATCCATAGGCATTATTATATTAATATTTCGGAGAATATTTCGACACAAACAAGAAGGACTCTAGGAAGACAAATAATCCCTCCTAGAATCCCGTTTTTCCAATTTCTATTTATATTGTGCTTAATATTCTGCGCTTATTTATCTTATGTTTAGTATCTACTCGAATTTTCTTATATTCAAATCGAAAAACTATTAATTGAATATATTTATATTCTATAACATTGAAAGCCGAAAACAGTGACATAATTATAGCGCTCCAATTTATTGGGGTTGAAAAAAAAAAAGAAACAAAGAATAGGTAAAGTCAAATAGTCCTCTTCACAATATACATACTATGACTGACTAGTAACGAATTCTCTAAATATGATAGAAAAAGAATAGAAAGAAGCAAAGGGCTTTTCAGAATTTTTTGATTCTACAGAATTCCATAATTATCAACAAAAATTTAGTTATTTTTATGAACTTAATATGGTGATAAATCCGCGGACCTAGAAATTCATTTCAGACAATTGAACCTTCTCAAACTGTTTCTTTTTAAGAACCAAAAAGATTTGTGCCAAAATAATAGATGCCAAGAAGAACAAGAGACCTTGGACACGTAACGGATCTTGAAGTACTATTTCCACATCCCCCTGACCAAATCCACCCACATTGGGATTACTCGTTAATGGTTGATCAAGTTTGATAGATTCACCCTCTGAAACAAGAAGTTCTGGTCCTGGAGGTATAATATCAATCACTTCGCGGCCATCCGATGCATCCACTATAGTTATTTCATATCCCCCTTTTTCTTTTCGTATGATTTTGTTTACTATACCTGCTGCTGTAGCATTATAAACATTATTATTACTCTTGCTCCCGTCGGGATAAATCTGCCCCCTTCCCCTGTTCCCGCCTACGTATATGGGATATTTTAAGAAGTGAACATCTCTCTTAGTAGCGGGATCGGGGGAAAGAATAGGAAAGGTGATTTCATTATATTTCTGACCAGGAACAGGGCCTACGACAAGAATATTTTTTTTAGTGGGACGGTAGCTTTGAAAAGACAGATTACCTATCTTTTCTTTAATCTCAGGCGAAATACGATCGGGGGGAGCCAATTCAAATCCCTCCGGTAAAATAAGAACAGCCCCCACATTCAAAGCCCCCCTTTTACCATTAGCAAGAACTTGTTTCACTTGCATATCATAAGGAATTCGAACAACCGCTTCAAATACAGTATCAGGAAGTACCGCTTGTGGAACCTCGATATCCACGGATTTATTAGCTAAATGGCAATTGGCACATACAATACGGCCAGTTGCTTCTCGCGGATTTTCATAACCCTGCTGTGCAAAAATGGGATATGCATTTGAAATGGGTGCTCGAGTTATTATATATATCATGAGCGATACGGAAATGGATCGAGTAATCTCTTCCTTTATCCAAGAAAAGGCATTTCTAATTTGCATGGTCCAATCATTGATCCTGAAAATGAAAAGTTCTACAATAAAATTAGGTCGGTCACTGGTATAGTTCCCTATCCATGATTCTGCTATTTACTGAAAGAATTTTAGTGGACTGGAATATAGAAGGAATCCCCTGGATGGGTAGAAAAAAAAAAAGAAAAGGATAAGTCAATTTTTGAATATTTAACTTTTGTACAAAATAACAAACTTTATAATTGGATCAGTGGATCATTTTTTCAGTCATTCATTGAATGATAAATCACTACAAGTGACGGAGATACACGATTTAAATAACGGAAAATCCAATATTTTAAAATTGTATCTAGAATGACTGGAAAAGTGGAAACAAGACCGGATATAATTTGATCATTATGAGCAAATCCAAAATCTTTATAGACAGAACCAATCATTAGTTCCCAACCATGGGTCGAATGGAATCCTATACATAAATCAGTTAATAAAAGAATAGAAAAAGCTTTTATTGTGTCGCTTAAGTTATATAGGAATTCTTGAACCCAAGAGTTAAGAATAATAAGTTCTTGATTACCTAGAATAGAGTAACCACTTAAAATAACGAAACAGATTATATTTGTCGAGAAGTGCAAAATCGTATGGATACGATCTTCGTTGTGCGTCTTGATCAATTGGATCGTTTCTTTGTAGATTCCGATACGAAGGTTTTGTAGACGTGTTTCCGGATATTCCTTTATCATTTCATCCAAGAGTAACAGTTCCTCTAATTCTATGAATTTTTTTAGAATACTCTTTTCTTGAATATCATTCAAGAAAATTTCGGATTGCCTAGTATTCGACCAATTAGTAACCCAAGATTCCATATTTTTCTTAAATGAGAAAGAGATCCACCAGGGCAAAAAGACTATAGATGTAAGATATAGAAGGGGAATGAATGCTTTCTTTTTTTCCATTTTTCGTCTTTAATGAACTCAGTTTCACCTCATTCGTCAACTCTATATGATAAGAATATTTCTATCAAGCATAAGTTCTATTCCAAGTCATAGAACCTATAAATCTATTCTCACTTTTTTTTATTTGTAATTCGGGAGTTAGTTCTTTGAATTTAGAAAGAATACACAAATAGAATAAGAAAGAGAAAGAGTCTATTTCCAATTCGAATGAAGAAAAAAAATATTGTTTCCAAAGATATCAATTGCTAAAATTCGAAGCAATTGCCCCTTCGATGAATGCATGAAAGAGCACTTCAAGTAATGAATATTAGTCGGATTTCGAAACGAAAGAACGCCCTTTCTATCAAAATAGCAAAATATCAAATATTGAAAAAAAAAAATTCTTGAATTTTTCAGTTAATTTTTTTTTTCAAAATACTTCAATCGGTACACGCAAGAAATAGGCCAATTCTGCCGCTTTTTGTTCAATTTCTCGTGGAGTCAAATTCTCGTCAGTCCGAGTCAAGGGAATGACCCCCTGTCCTCTGATTTCCATATAAAGGACACGACGAGTATAAATACCCTCTTTAACTTCTATTCTGATGGACTGAATGTCTTTCATAAGGAATCGGAGAAAGATACGACGATTTTTTCCAGGAAATCCCCAACGAAAAATACACACTATTCCCTCTTTTCTATCGAATCGATCATAACCACTACCTACATTCCACGAAATTGTACACCACAAATAGGAGCTAATAAAGAGACCAGCGATTCCATAGAAAGACATCACGATCCCTTGTGGAAAAAAAAGAATTTGCTGAGACGGAAATAAAGATAGCAAATTCCTACCAAGATAACTCGAAGTTCCAACCAATAAGAAACCTAATGAACCTAAAAAAAGGATAAAAGCCCAGCAGAAATTACTTGTTTTTCGAGACCCCGTTATAAGTTCTATCCATATACGTTCTGATCGCCAACCCATATTAGATCCAGTTGTATTTTTTTGGAATTGGGAAAATAACCCAACCAAATGAATTTGACTTTACTTTTCCTTGTTTCCGAAGTAACTCTCATCAACTAGCATTATTCTGATGTAAACCTTTAGGAGTAATTCATCGAATTGCTTCTAGATCTAAAAAAAATAGATGAGATTTGTCCCTACTGGCCGTTTCTAAAAAATCTTGTTTTTTTGAACATGAAGAAATAAAGAAGCCATTGCAATTGCCGGAAATACTAGGCCCACTAAAGGCACAAAAATAGAGGGTAAGTTGCTGAGAGTTGTCATAGAATGGGTACCTCGATTTAATATTTGTACCTGTTTTTTTTATTTATTTTTGAATAGTTAAGATTTTTACCTGTTATTGTTATATCTGTTATTGTTATAAAGGTTATAAAGATATTTTATAATCACTAGAATTCATATATACTTATACTAAATATATTTTCATAGAGAATTTTATATAGAATTCGACTAAGTATATCTAAGTGAGTATGAGTATATAATATAATAATTAAGTAGTATTTAGAATTCTAATATATATATAGAATCGAATTCTAAGATAATAATAGAATATTTAAAATATATATAGAATCCATAAAATCGAAAGAAAAAATTTTTAAAACTCTACTTGATTTAATTTTGAGTCAAAGGAAAGAAAGCATGGAGGTGAAATAACTCACTAAGAACGCCCTTTAAAGGATTACGCGGT